AAAAAAATCACCTAATAGTTCGAATCTTTGTTGCGAATTCTATAAATTAGACGTCCCCTGGTTGAATCATAACGACTTACTTCGATTTTTACTCTATCTCCTGGTAATATCCGTATAAAACTGCGCCGGATCTTCCCTGAAACATAACCTAGAATTAGATCCTCATTATCTAAACGGACCCGGAACATGCCGTTGGGAAGTGATTCAGTAATTAAACCTTCATGAATCAATTTTTGTTCTTTCATTCTATTCTAGGTAACCCCCTTGAAGTATCAACTAATGGAGGAAGGGTTATATAATTTACTTTTCTATTTCACAAATAGATGGGAAGTTAGAGATAAAATTAGGATAACAGGGGGGGAGGATCACCATATATAACACAAAATTTCTCCCCCAATTTTTTCTAGTCGAGCTTCTCGATCTGTCATTATACCTCGAGAAGTGGAAAGAATTACAATCCCCATTCCACCTAAAATCTTAGGAATTTGTTGATAGTTGGAATAGATTCGTAGACCCGGTCGGCTGATACGTTTTAAAATGGTTCTATATATTCCCTTTCTAGTCCTTCTATGTCGCAGGGTTAAAACCAAGAAATATTTGTTACTTTCCTGATGTTTCCGAACATTTTCAATAAAACCTTCTCGTAGAAGTATTTTAACAATGTTTTCGGTAATATTAGTAGATGCTATTCGAACCGTTCCTTTTTTATTTATATCAGCATTTCTTATAGAAGTTATTATATCGGCAATAGTATCCTTACCCATGACGAACTATAATTATTGGTACCCCCTAATTTTGATATAATCAACATGTTTTTTTTTTTTAATTATTAAAATAATTATATTAATTAATATTAATTAAAAGTATATGCGTGATACACAATCTACTAATTGACCTATTTCAGATACCCCATTATATCACTATATCATAGTCTAATCTACTAGTATTTATAATACCTCGGGAGCTAATGAAACTATTTTAGTAAAATTCAACTGTCTCAATTCCCGAGCGATCGCACCAAAAACTCGAGTTCCTTTTGGATTTCCTTCTTGATCAATAACAACCGCGGCATTGTCATCATATCGTATTATCATACCGTTGTCACGTTTGAGTTCTTTACATGTACGTACAATTACAGCCCTAATTACTTCTGATCTTTCTAGAGGCATATTTGGTACTGCTTCTTTGATTACGGCAACAACAACGTCACCAATATGAGCATATCGTTGATTACCAGCTCCTATGATTCGAATACACATCAATTTTCGAGCTCCGCTATTATCCGCTACATTCAAAAGGGTCTGAGGTTGAATCATATCATTTTTATTTTAATCTGTTATTTCACTGCAAAGGATAAAGGAAAAAAGAAATATTGTCTGTCCAGAAATAAATAAACCTATATTTTTTCATCATGAATACCCCTTTTTATTTCTACATCCCTATCCCGCAATAACGAATTGAGTTCGTATAGGCATCTTGCATGCAGCTATTGAAATAGCTGCTCTGGCTACAGTTTCTGATACTCCGCCCATTTCATAAAGTATTCGACCCGGTTTAATAACAGATACCCAATATTCGGGGGCTCCCTTCCCCGAACCCATACGTGTTTCCGCAGGTCTTACTGTAACAGGTTTGTCGGGAAATATACGTACCCATATTTTTCCGCCACGACGCGCATATCGTGTCATTGCTCTTCGTCCTGCTTCTATTTGTCTAGCCGTGATCCAAGCGGGTTCAAGTGCCTGAAGAGCGTATCTGCCGAAACAAATATGATTGCCTCGACAAGATATTCCCTTCATTCTTCCTCTATGTTGTTTACGAAATTTTGTTCTTTTGGGGTTATAATTGATGGTTGTTTCTTAATTTAATTCCATCTCTACTGCAGAACCGGACATGAGAGTTTCTTCTCATCCGGCTCCTCGCGAATGAAACGATTCATTAATATTACTACAGATACACATGTATTTAATAAATAATACACAATACACTTAGTAATGTAATGGGATTTATTGATATTTAATTTGTTATGTTATATAGTATTGTTATATGTTATATTGTTATATATAGTATTTAGTAAGAGTAAGCTGTATATACCAGATCAGATATACAACCGGACGTGTATATTTATTTTTTTTTGTATATTTATATGTATATTTATTTTATTTTATATATATTTATAGAATGCTTTTTCTTTTATAACATAACGAATCCTTATCTTTTTTCCTATCGAATCGCGCCAAAATATTGTAATTCAATAACTAAAGGTTTCGCGGGCGAATATTGACTCTTTTCTGCTTCATTCGTAGGGTCAATCCACGACCTTTTAGAATAAATCAATTTGTTCTTGGTTCGTTCCGCCATCCCACCCAATGAATCATTAGGATTCGTTTTCAATAGAATCCTATGCAATCACAGGTTCTGTCGTTCCCATAGCCTCTTCGTTAATGGTTAGGCCCAAACTCTGCAATGGAGCCCCCGACAAAATTCGTTCCCGAGTCAA